TCAGACAACAATTAGCCAATCTAGATTTACGAATTATTATAGATTCTTCATTGGTAGAATGGAAAGAATTGGAGGAAGAGGAACCCACAGGGAATGAATGGGAAGATCGGAAAGTTGGAAGAAGAAAAGATTTTTTGCTTAGACGCATGGAATTGGCTAAGCATTTTATTCGAACAAATATAGAACCAAAATGGATGGTTTTGTGTCTATTACCAGTTCTTCCTCCTGAGTTGAGACCAATCTATCATATAGATGAGGATAAACTAGTGACCTCGGATATTAATGAAATCTATAGAAGAATTATCTATCGGAATAATACTCTTACAGATCTATTAACAACAAGTATAGCTACACCAGAAGAATTAATAATATCTCAGGAAAAATTGCTACAAGAAGCCGTGGATGCACTTCTTGATAATGGAATTTGTGGACAACCAATGAGGGATGATCATAATAGAGTTTACAAGTCGCTTTCAGATGTAATTGAAGGCAAAGAAGGAAGAGTTCGCGAGACTCTGCTTGGTAAACGGGTCGATTATTCAGGACGGTCAGTCATTGTCGTCGGCCCTTCACTTTCATTACATCGATGTGGATTGCCTCGGGAAATAGCAATAGAACTTTTCCAGGCATTTGTAATTCGCGACCTAATTAGAAAAAATATTGCTTCGAACATCGGAGTTGCTAAGAGTCAAATTCGGAAAAAAAAACCGATTGTATGGGAAATACTTCAGGAAATTCTGGATGACCATCCTGTATTGTTGAATAGAGCGCCTACTCTGCATAGATTAGGCATACAGGCATTCCTCCCTATTTTAGTGGAGGGGCGTGCTATTTGTTTACATCCATTAGTTTGTAAGGGCTTCAATGCAGACTTTGACGGGGATCAAATGGCTGTTCATGTGCCTTTATCTTTGGAAGCTCAAGCAGAGGCACGTTTCCTTATGTTTTCTCATATGAATCTTTTGTCTCCAACTATTGGAGATCCCATTTCTGCACCAACTCAAGATATGCTTAGTGGACTCTATGTCTTAACGAGTGGAAATCGTCGGGGTATTTGTGTAAATAGGTATAATCCATGTAATCGCAGAAACTATCAAAATGAAGATAATAAGTATACAAAAATAAAAGAACCCTTTTTTTGTAATGCCTATGATGCAATTGGAGCTTATCGGCAAAAACGAATCAATTTAGGTAGTCCTTTGTGGCTGCGGTGGCGACTAGATCAACGCGTTATTGCTGCAAGAGAAACTCCCATCGAAATTCACTATGAATCTTTGGGGACCTATTATGAGATTTATGGACACTATCTAATAGTAAGAAGTATAAAAAAAGAAATTCTTTATATATATATTCGAACCACTCTTGGTCATATTTCTCTTTATCGAGAAATAGAAGAAGCCATACAAGGGTTTTGGCAGGGCTGTTGTAATTCTATGCTACCAGCGGGAATTCGAGTCTCACCGGGTTAACTAGGACTAGAATTGCGGAATTTCTACATGAATCAAGATCTATAAAAGGAAGTTTTCCAATCACTGACTCAAACCCATTGTCAAATTCTACTCAGCGCAATATGGAGGTACTGATGGCAGAACGACCCACTCAGGTCTTTCACAATAAAGTGATAGACGGAACTGCCATGAAACGACTTATTAGTCGATTTATTGATCACTATGGAATAGGATATACATCACATATCCTGGATCAAGTAAAGACTCTGGGTTTCCGACAAGCTACCGCCGCATCCATTTCATTAGGAATTGATGATCTTTTAACAATACCTTCTAAAAGATGGCTAGTTCAAGACGCTGAACAACAAAGTTTTATTTTGGAAAAACACCATCATTATGGGAATGTACACGCGGTAGAAAAATTACGTCAATCGATCGAGATCTGGTATGCCACAAGTGAATATTTGCGACAAGAAATGAATCCGAATTTTCGGATGACCGATCCTTTTAATCCAGTGCATATAATGTCTTTTTCGGGAGCCAGAGGAAATGCCTCTCAGGTACATCAATTAGTAGGTATGAGAGGATTAATGTCGGATCCCCAAGGACAAATGATTGATTTACCCATTCAAAGCAATTTACGTGAAGGACTCTCTTTAACAGAATATATTATTTCTTGCTACGGAGCCCGTAAAGGAGTTGTGGATACCGCTATTCGAACATCAGATGCAGGATATCTCACGCGCAGACTTGTTGAAGTAGTTCAACACATTGTTGTACGTCGAACAGATTGTGGCACCGTCCGAGGTATTTCTGTAAGTCCTCGAAATGGAATGATGGCGGACAGGATTTTTATCCAAACATTAATTGGGCGTGTATTAGCAGATCATATATATATAGGTTCGCGATGCATTGCTACTAGAAATCAAGATATTGGGGTTGGGCTTGTCAATAGATTCATAACTTTTAGAGTACAACCCATCTCTATTCGAACCCCCTTTACTTGTAGGAGTACATCTTGGATTTGTCAATTATGTTATGGCCGGAGTCCAGCTCATGATGACCTGGTCGAATTGGGAGAAGCTGTAGGTATTATTGCAGGTCAATCGATTGGAGAACCGGGCACTCAATTAACATTAAGAACTTTTCATACCGGCGGGGTATTCACAGGGGGCACTGCAGAACACGTGCGAGCCCCTTCTAATGGAAAAATAAAATTCAATGAGGATTTGGTTCATCCGACACGTACACGTCATGGACATCCTGCTTTTCTATGTTCTAGAGACTTGTATGTAACTATTGAGAGTGAAGATATTATACACAATGTGTGTATTCCGCCCAAAAGTTTTCTCTTAGTTCAAAACGATCAATATGTAGAATCAGAACAAATCATTGCTGAGATTCGCGCGAGAACATCCACTTTGAATTTGAAAGAGAAGGTTCGAAAACATATTTATTCTGACTCAGAAGGTGAAATGCATTGGAATACCGATGTGTACCATGCACCCGAATTCACATATGGTAATATTCATCTCTTACCAAAAACAAGTCATTTATGGATATTATTAGGGGAGCCCTGGAAATCCAGTCTAGGCCCCTGTTCGATCCACAAGGATCAAGATCAAATGAACGCTTATTCTCTTTCTGTTAAGCGAAGATATATTTCTAACCCCTCAGTAACTAATAATCAAGTGAGACACAAATTTTTTAGTTCGTATTTTTCTGGTAAAAATCAAAAAGGAGATAGGATTCCTGATTATTCAGAACTTAATCGAATGACATGTATTGGTCGTTGTAATCTTAGATATCCGGCCATTCTCGAGGGGAATTCTTATTTATTGGCAAAGAGGCGAAGAAATAGAGTCATCATCCCACTCGAATCAATTCAAGAAGGCGAGAACCAACTAATACCTTCTTCAGGTATCTCAATTGAAATCCCCAGAAATGGTATTCTCCGTAGAAATAGTATTCTTGCTTATTTCGATGATCCTCGCTATATCAGAAAGAGCTCGGGACTTACTAAATATGAGACCAGAGAACTTAATTCAATCGTCAACGAAGAGGATTTGATTGAGTATCGAGGAGTCAAGGTATTTTGGCCAAAATACCAAAAGGAAGTAAATCCCTTTTTTTTTATTCCCATGGAAGTCCACATTTTGTCCGAATCTTCTTCCATAATGATACGGCACAATAGTATTATTGGGGTAGATACACAAATCACTTTAAATAGAAGAAGTCGGGTAGGCGGATTGGTCCGAGTGAAGAAAAAAGCAGAAAAAATTAAACTGATAATATTTTCTGGAGATATCCATTTTCCTGGAAAGACAAATGAGGCATTCCGATTGATACCACCAGGAGGGGGAAAACAAAATTCCAAAGAATACAAAAAATTAAAAAATTGGCTATATATCCAACGAATCAAACTTTCCAGGTATGAAAAAAAATATTTTGTTTTGGTTCAACCCGTAGTCCCATATAAAAAAACGGATGGTATAAATTTAGGAAGACTTTTCCCGCCGGATCTCTTGCAGGAAAGTGATAATCTACAACTTCGAGTTGTCAATTATATCCTTTATTACGACCCAATTCTTGAAATTTGGGACACAAGTATTCAATTAGTTCGGACTTGTTTAGTGTTGAATTGGGACCAAGACAAAAAGATTGAAAAGGCCTGTGCTTCCTTTGTTGAAATAAGGACAAATGGTTTGATTAGAGATTTTCTAAGAATCGACTTAGCAAAGTCACCTATTTCGTATACCGGAAAAAGGAACGATCTATCGGGTTCAGGATTGATCTCTGAGAATGGATCAGATCGCGCTAATGTCAATCCATTTTCTTCCATTTATTCCTATTCCAAGGCAAGGATTCAAGAATCCCTTAATCCAAATCAAGGAACTATTCATACGTTATTGAATCGAAATAAGGAATCTCAGTCTTTGATAATTTTGTCATCATCCAATTGTTCTCGAATAGGCCCATTCAACGATGTAAAATCTCCCAATATTCTAAAAGAATTAATCAAAAAAGACCCCCGAATTCCAATTAGGAATTTGTTGGGCCCCTTAGGAACAGGCTTTCCAATTTCTAATTTTGATTTATTTTCCCATTTAATAACCCATAATCAGATCTTGGTAACTAACTATTTCCAACTTGATAATTTAAAACAGATTTTTCAAATACTTAAATATTATTTACTGGATGAAAATGGTAAAATTTATAATCCCTATTCCTGCAGTAACATCATTTTGAATCCATTAAATTTGAATTGGTATTTTCTCCATTACAATTATTGTGAAGAGACATCTACAATCGTTAGTCTTGGGCAGTTTCTTTGTGAAAATGTATGTATAGCCAAAAAAGGACCCCATTTAAAATCGGGTCAAGTTCTAATTCTTCAAGTTGATTCTGTGGTAATACGATCAGCTAAGCCTTATTTGGCTACTCCAGGAGCAACTGTTCATGGACATTATGGGGAAATCATTTACGAAGGAGATACATTAGTTACATTTATATATGAAAAATCAAGATCTGGTGATATAACTCAAGGTCTTC